TTCATTGTTACTGTGCCAGCTGTTAAAATTAGGTCCGCTTGCCTAGGACTCGATCTTGGTACCAATCCATAACGATCAAAGTCGAATCGCGAGCCTATTAATGAAGCAAATTCGATGAAGCAACAACTGGTACCGTAGAGAAGCGGCCATAAACTGGATAGTCTTGACCAGTTCGAAAGATCATTCAATGTAGTTGAAATAACTGAATTTGGGGTTGTTCGGTCAAGTAACGGAAACTCAATAGAATTCATAACTGTCTCGATGTAATCTTTTCCTTCTTTTTGATTGTCCGAATATTCAGGAGCTAAGACCATTCCAATGCCCCCTTTCGCCATGCATAAACTGAACCAACAATTAGGATAAGCACGAAAATCAAAGCTTCTAGAAATACGGATACACCCAATACATCGAAACTCATTGCCCATGGATAAAGAAAGACCGTTTCAACATCAAAAACAACAAAAACTAAAGCAAACATATAATATCGGATTCGGAATTGTACCCAAGCATCCCCTATTGGTTCTATACCCGATTCATAACTAGAAAGCTTCTCGGGTCCTTCCCTCGTTGGGGCTAAAACTCCGGAAATTAAAAATGCTAAAATAGGAATAACACTTGATATTAGTAGAAATGCCCAGAAAATATCATATTCGTGAAGCAGAAACATAGATGCACTCCTATGAAAATGTGGAATATACCGAATTAGTCCATTCGAATGAGAATTGTCAATTCATCCATAACTGCTTATACGAAACAACAATTCATTTTGACCAAACCACATAGTTGAGTTTGTTTGCTGTGGGTCATGTCTCATTTCCAATCCAACGGAATCCCACTTCCATTTACTTCGATTCTATTTAGATATGGTGTAAACATATCATACTTTTTTTACACAAACAAAACTTTCTCACTTTACCTGGATTCTCTAAAAAAATTAAGGAATTAAATACTTTAAAATACTTAAATAATATAAATAAATCTAATACTAAATATAATATAACTAAAGATTTACATCAATTTTAATAAATTAATGAAATTCATCTAAAAATATGTAAGAAAATAGTAATATAAGAAAATCAACGAATAGGTCTAGCTCATTTTTTTTTATTAGTGATTTAGAATATAGTGAGTAGTGAAATAAGTTCAAATGGAATGTCTGGGGATTTTTTTCGAGTCTATTTTACTAGTGCTAGAAGAATTCTTTTAATGAAAATCCAGGCAAAAGATCATTGCTTCTATTATTTGATACGGATACGTAAACAGACTCTAATGCATCGAACAATTAGATTTCGTCCTCCTTATCTTAGGATTTATACTTTCCTTAATGAATATTAATTTGATTCAATCCGTTGAATTTGAATTGGTAGTAAACCCTTACATATGACAATTCATATCATAGGTTCCTATACCTAAATTAGAGACTTTGGGCCTGTACTACTCCGAACTTACTCCTGAAAACAATCGAATTCTTTAATTCGACTTTTTTTTATTGAAAAATTCATTATTTATTCTATTTCGGAATTCTAGTACTAAATAAAAAGATCACGATTTGGCATGAACCGAAATACTTGTTTTTTACTGTAATAACACCTAGTAAGACCAACCAATGGGTTAGGTTTCGCTAGAATCCCAGTTAGCTTGTTTTGAAGCAAACCCATAGAATAGTGTGTAGGCGCAGTCGTATAGTTGGCGGAATCATAAATGATCTAAAGAAGATATTTCTACGCATTCTCGAACGATTCGACAGATCAAATCCCCCGACCAACTTATAGAAGAAGGTATAAATAAAAATCTAAGAAAGTACAAACCAAACGTTGATACATTTAGGACCAATTCACTATCTCTTAAACAATAAATTTGGTTCTTGTTCCAACAAAGAAGCTATGAGTAGGTGGGTTCCTAACTAGCCTAAGGTTAAATTAAATAGGACCTAATCTTCTTCCCTATAGTCTGCGTCGGTATAATTGGAAGGGTGAGCAATTGGAGTAGATTGGGATAAAAAAAAATAATTAGTCAAAATTTAGTGTAACATAAAAGAAAGAGAAAAAAGACTATTAGCTTTGCTAGGCCGGTTATCCTAAGCACAGCCTATTTTACTTTACAATACTTACAATGAAACTGACTAAAAAACTTCATTTTGGAAACTCTTGTTTTCCACAAATACAAGAACAAGACTCCTAGATCCATATGACTTACGATTGGATTTGGTTGGATTAGGTTTAAGTTTTTACCTAGGGTCATGTCATGATTTTCATGTTATAAAGTGACCGGGATTGGTTATATCAAATCAAAAGTATATCAATAACTCTTTGATCACCGACAGGAAAAGAAAACCCAAATTCTATCCTATGTCATATGTAATTCATTCACAAAGATTAATGAAGAAAAATAGGTTTATTTACCCAAGATTTGATAAATATGGATTAGATCCGCCGGAATGAATTATTCTTTTCATTTTCATGTCCCTATGCTATGGATCCCCATGAATGAGCATAGGGGC